TTTTACCTAGATTTCCCATTAATAATTAAGAAGTCTTTATCAAGAAGATAAAAGCGTGAGTTCTTCCTTTCGTGACATTAGGCAAATAAAACGAATTTCGCCTTACGTAGATAATCAAATATAGAAAAGATAGATATATAGTTTTTGATCTTTCTGCATCGCCCGAAAATATCATTTTCACTAAAAATCCTGGTTGTGTCGGATTCTAGCAAATCTTTCGATAATTTGTAAGAAACCTTTTCAAATTAGAAGACAAGAACAAAACACAAAGAAATTAAGAAAAAAATAGAATTAATATAATAAAGTTGATTATCATAGGTATCTTTCGTGTAGAAAGATGAATAAGTCCATTTATTTAGTTCTACATTCCTTGGACTTAGTCTATATACTCACTTAGATATATAGATATTTATTACTTCTATAATAATTTTCAAATTCAATTTCTTAAGAAATTGAATTTAATAATAAAGACCAATTCATAATAATTACAATTTTGAATTATAATTATTGTAAAATATGATATAAAAAAATAATAACAGGTGCAAATAGTAAATCGAGGTACCCCATTTTATGACAACTTTTACTTTTCCCTCTATTTTTGTGCCTTTAGTAGGCCTAGTATTTCCCGCAATTGCAATGGCTTCTTTATTTCTTTATGTTCAAAAAAACAAGATTGTTTAGATCTGAGGGGACCCCATCTCATCCATTTTTTTTTGAACTTCTACTTGCTAGCATAACACAGATATTTATTTCTTTCGGGAAATGGAAATATGGTATGACATGTGATTTCTAAAGGAAAAAGCTATTATGCCTGCAGAAAATGATCTATGGGTAAATAAATTCCAGCTAGTTTCAAATATAGCAGGATCGTTGGATACCTAAAGTTGGTGGATCCATTTGTAATATGTATATTTGGGATTTAAGGAAGGGTATTTTATTAGTTTAGATCTAACCAATTTGATAAATTACTCCTAAGGGTTCACATCAACTAGCACTAGTTCACATCAAACTAGTGCTAGTTTGATGAGAGTTCCTTCGGAAACAAAAAAAAGTAAAGTCAAAATAATTTGGGGTATTCTCTCAATTCCAATAAAATTAAATCGGATGAAGTATGAGTTGGCGATCAGAACATATATGGATAGAACTTATAACGGGGTCTCGAAAACTAAGTAATTTTTGCTGGGCCCTTATCGTTTTTTTAGGTTCATTAGGATTCTTATTGGTTGGAACTTCCAGTTATCTTGGTAGAAATTTGATATCTTTTGTTCCGGCTCAGCAAATTATTTTTTTTCCACAAGGGCTCGTGATGTCTTTCTACGGGATCGCTGGTTTCTTTATTAGTTCCTATTTGTGGTGCACAATTTCCTGGAATGTAGGTAGTGGTTATGATCGATTCGATAGAAAGGAGGGAATAGTGTGTATTTTTCGTTGGGGATTTCCTGGAAAAAATCGTCGCATATTCCTCCGATTCCGTATAAAAGATATTCAGTCCATTAGAATAGAAGTTAAAGAGGGTATTTATGCTCGTCGTATCCTTTATATGGACATCAGAGGCCGGGGGGCTATTCCGTTGACCCGTACTGATGAGAATTTGACTTCACGAGAAATTGAACAAAAAGCCGCCGAATTGGCCTATTTTTTGCGCGTACCAATTGAAGTCTTTTGAGAAAAGGAAATGGGCTGAAGAATGAATGCTTTCTCAGCAGGAGGGAAAAAATTCCTGTTTTTTCTATAACATAATTTAACTGAAGTTTCGTCAAAACGTTCAGTCGAGCCAAAGCCGATATATATAGAACAACCCCTAAAACAAAAACCTCTCCTTTGTGGTTTTTTATGCGTATCCAAATACATGCAACTCAATTCAAACAAGTAACAAATTGAACTACTAGATTCAATTCATCGGATATATCAAATGATTTCGAAAGAAATCAATTCATCTTTTTTCAATATTTGTTGGAATTGATACTTTAGATGCAGATAAATCCTATCGTGTAAATTATTTCTGTCAATCGACCCTTTAATTTATCCTTTCTTTTGTGTTCCATTACTAATACTAACCTACTAACCAATAAAGGGTTTTCTTAATAATGAAAACTGGTCCATTTCTGTCTTGTTTTACCACTCATTTTTTTATCATCACAATATCTTTCTCTCAATTATTCTATTCTTGGATATGGGTAATCGTTGGAATTTTTTCAAAATATTCTATATTTTTATAGAAAAGGAATTCTTTCGTCTCAAAATATCAATAATATTCATTTCTTAAAGTGTCTCCTTTCGATGAATGACCGAAAGGAGACACTTTAAGAAATTTGATGAATTGAGAGATCTGGAAACAAAATTTTTGATTATTTCTTGATTCGAATTCGAAGCGGAGTCGTAGTCTATTTTTGTATTCGTTCTAGATTCACACAAAATCACAAAGAAAATAGATTCTATAGGTTTGATACCTTGTCTAGAACTCATGGATAAAATAAAAATTCGATCACATAAAGTCGACGAATGAAGTGGGTTAATTAATAATTCACAGACGAAAAATGGCAAAAAAGAAAGCATTCATTCCTCTTTTGTATCTTGCATCTATAGTGTTTTTGTCCTGTTGGATTTCTCTCTCATCATTTACTAAAAGTATGGAATCTTGGGTTACTAATTGGTCGAATACTGACCAATCCGAAATCTTTTTGAATGATATTCAAGAAAAAAGTATTTTAGAAAAGTTCATAGAATTAGAGGAAATCCTCTTCTTGGACGAACTGATCAAGGAATACTCGGAAATACATCTACAAAAGCTTCCTATAGGAATCCACAAAGAAACGATCCAATTAATCAAGATACACAATGAGGATCGTATCCATATGATTTTGCACTTCTCGACAAATATAATATGTTTTGCTATTCTAAGCGGTTATTCTATTTTAGGTAATGAAAAACTTGTTATTCTTAACTCTTGGGCTCAGGAATTCCTATATAACGTAAGCGATACAGTAAAAGCTTTTTCGATTCTTTTATTAACGGATTTATGTATCGGATTTCATTCACCCCACGGTTGGGAACTAATGATGGGTTCTGTCTACAAGGATTTTGGATTTGTTCATAATGATCAAATCATATCTGGTCTTGTTTCCACTTTTCCAGTTATTCTCGATACTATTTTCAAATATTGGATTTTCCGTTATTTAAATCGTGTATCTCCGTCACTTGTAGTTATTTATCATTCAATGAATGATTAATAAATGATCCACCGATATTAATCTAATCAAATTAGAATGTTTCTTAATGTGTAGTTCTACATAAGCTTTCTACCCGGGGGATTTTCATCCTATAGCATTCCAGTAAAATGATTCCAGTAAATAGCAGAATCGTGGATAGGGAACTATACGAGCGACCTACCCAATTTATTGTAGAAATTTTTTCGGATCAATGATTAGACCATGCAAACTAGAAATACTTTTTCTCGGATAAAGGAACAGATTACTCGATCTATTTCCGTATCGCTCATGATATATATCATGACTCGAACATCCATTTCAAGTGCATATCCCATTTTTGCGCAGCAGGGTTATGAAAATCCACGAGAAGCGACTGGGCGTATTGTATGTGCCAATTGTCATTTAGCTAATAAGCCCGTGGATATTGAGGTTCCACAAGCGGTACTTCCTGATACTGTATTTGAAGCAGTTGTTCGAATTCCTTATGATAAGCAAGTGAAACAAGTTCTTGCTAATGGTAAGAAAGGGGGTTTGAATGTAGGGGCTGTTCTTATTTTACCGGAGGGGTTTGAATTAGCTCCTTCCGATCGTATTTCTCCCAAGATGAAAGAAAAGATAGGCAATTTATCTTTTCAGAGCTACCGCCCTAATCAAAAAAATATTCTTGTGATAGGGCCTGTCCCTGGTCAGAAATATAGCGAAATCACCTTTCCTATTCTTTCCCCCGACCCCGCTACTAAGAAGGATGTTCACTTCTTAAAATATCCTATGTACGTAGGGGGAAATAGGGGAAGGGGTCAGATTTATCCCGACGGAAGCAAGAGTAACAATACAGTTTATAATGCTACAGGAGCGGGTATAGTAAGTAAAATCATACGAAAAGAAAAGGGGGGGTACGAAATAACCATAACAGATCCGTCGGATGGAGGTCAAGTGGTTGATATTATCCCTCCTGGACCAGAACTTCTTGTTTCAGAAGGTGAATCCATCAGATTTGATCAACCATTAACGAGTAATCCTAATGTGGGTGGATTTGGTCAGGGAGATGCAGAAATAGTACTTCAAGATCCATTACGTGTCCAAGGTCTTTTATTCTTCTTGGCATCTGTTATTTTGGCACAAATCTTTTTGGTTCTTAAAAAGAAACAGTTCGAGAAGGTTCAATTGGCCGAAATGAATTTCTAGACTCGCCGATTTATCGACATCAAGTTTGTAAAAAGAAACAAATTATTGTTGTCGATTATGTATCATCAAAAAAAATAGAAATTCTGAAAAACCTTTTATTTACTTGTTTATACTATTTTTCTACGAGCTTCGAGGAATCTCTTGTACCGCATTCCTAGTCATATCATATATAGGTAGATATTTTTTGAAGAAGACTCTTTTATTTGACTTTACCACCGCTTTCTTTGTTTTTTTTAGCCAAATTGAATTCATACAACTATGTTACTATACTATATGCCGGATTTAAATTATCAATTTTATTCTATTTGAAATAGAATAAGATTGGGGTAGATAGTCGCATAAGTAAGCGCGGAACTAAAAATGCGGGCAACAAAGAATTCTAGGAGGGATTATTTGTCTTCCTATTCTTCGACACAAGAATAGGGGTGGAGAAAATTCCCCTTCTTGTGTCGAAAGAGTAATGATTTTTGATCCTGTTCGTCAAAAATTCCTAGTCTTGGTGTCGGTTTTCAGATGTATCAGAACTTCCTTTTTTTATTTATTACGTACAATAAAAATAAAGTAGTGGACAAACAAAAAAAAGGGGGGAATCTCCTTTTTTTTGAT